ATATATATTTAGATATCTATTTTTATATATTTAGATATCTATTCTATGTATTTAGAATATTTATAGATTTATTTAGAATTTATACATATAGAATAGATATATAGCTATATAATAAAAGAATAACTTTTTCTTTATTCTTTAATGAAAGTAATACCTCTTGTGTAATATAACATAGTAATTATTGTTTTTCCATTGGGAGAGATGGCTGAGTGGACTAAAGCGTCGGATTGCTAATCCGTTGTACGAATTATTCGTACCGAGGGTTCGAATCCCTCTCTTTCCAGTTCCGTTGATTATTTGGTATTTTTTTACCTTTCAAATTTTTTAATTTAATAGTTAAAGATGTAGAATAGATAAAAATGCTAAAAATATTTAAAAGCAAGTCAAAACTCTTATTTTTTATTCTTCGCGGCCAGGATTACGCCCCGGGTCATTAGATAAAAATCCAAAGATGAAGAGAGAGACAAAGAATATCACTACTGTGTAAACAAAGAGTTTGAGAGTAAGCATTACACAATCTCCAATTTTGGTTTGGAAAAAAAGAAAATAGATTCTCTATTTTTATACCCTATATATCACAATAATTTGGATCACAATAATTTGGATATCAAGAAATGAAATAGTTTTTAGAAATAGAAAAGATTTTTTATAAATTCATTTGTAATAAGAGTTGAGTCTTTCATTGCCAAGAATTTGCCTTCACACCTACAATTAGATATTGTGGAGGACTCTTATAATTTATAATATAGGGCTCCCTTTCAAGTTCAAGGGAATGGAAAAGAAAAATGTTTAGAATGAGTAATATCGAATAGGGTAAGCCCTATTTTATTTTTCGCGTCTATATAATAACTTGAATGCTTGAATTGGGGGAGGGCTTATACTATAAGACTTATCTGATCTTATAAATTGTTAGAATTTTTTTTTCTTGAATAAATTATTTTAGGACAGTATTAAAAACCTCATCGAAAACTTACAGCAGCTTGCCAAACAAAGGCTAATAGAAAAAAGAGCACAGGGATGACTGGCATTACATCTACAATTGGATTCAAAAAAGCGTAGGCTTCGGGCAATTTTGTGAAGAAAAAACTGCTTGAATAAATAGCCGAATCAAAACAGATACAAAACAAACTAAAAATATTAAGCATAATCAAATTTTATTCTTGAAGATATTTATTCTTGAAGATAATTCTATTTTGATTGAGTTATTAAAATATTGAGTTATTAAAATATTATTAATGATGATATCAAAATTTATTTATATAAAATAAAAATAAAGTAAGATAGACAAAAACCCTTATTGATGAACCTCACTCAATCAAAAATCCTTCAATTCTCAAATCAAAAAAGAATAGAAGGAATCATATTTTCATACAATATCTTAATTGAATTATATATTATGATCAATAAATTGAGTTTAATTCTATATCTACATATATTAAAATCTGAGCAATAAACTAATCTATTCCATAAGATATTTATTGGAACGGGAATTGACGAAGAACTAATACCTATATTAGTTTTTATTAGTGTTGAGTTGAATAGAAATGGGGCGTGGCCAAGTGGTAAGGCAACGGGTTTTGGTCCCGCTATTCGGAGGTTCGAATCCTTCCGTCCCAGCGTATACCTATTCTATACATAAAAAAAAATTACCGGCTTTGGCAACCTTTTTATTATTAAGAGAATAATAAATGCAATTCTTCTTTCGTTTCATATTTTTAATAACTTTTCTTGGACTAATTTATTTTTCAAAAAGTGGATTGTGCTCAAATAATATGGAAATGGAATTGAATCTATCTTTTTTTTTTCAGGGACGGGGGAAACAGATATCAAAATTCAAATTCAAAACAAAAAAAGTTGAACGGTTTTTTGATCACATTCTTATTTTATTCCCCTTATCTCTTCCTATTTACGTTAGTTACTGAGAAAAAAGTTTTACGTCTCACGCCTTACAATGATACACATTTTGAATGCAATTTTTATCCACTTATATATATACCAACGAATCCTTTATCGAATCGTTACAAGTGATGTTTGAGTACGAAGAGAAGGAAGAGCTGTTCGGAAAGTGGGTTTTTATGATCCACTAAAAAAGAAAACTTATTTAAATGTTCCTCCGATTCGATATTTCCTTTAATTTTAAAAGGCACTCAAACGACAGGAACTGTTCATGATATTTTAAATTAAAGAAGGCAGGGGTTTTTACGGATCTTTGTCTTAATTAAAGACACTGAATTTAATGAAATACAAAAAAAGGGGGGGTGTGGGTCGTTTGTATATATATATAGCTTAGCTTTGTATAAACTTTTCTATACTATCCCTTCCTTCACTCTTGTTCTATTTATATCTATCTTATTTTTGAAAGTTCTTATTTCATTTTATTTATCCTTTTACCTACAGTGGTTTTGTTTGTATTTATGTGGATATTAGTGCCAATCCAATACAAGCCCTTAGTTTATCTGTTCTTAGTTTTTTTATTCTAATTAGAAAGAATTATTCTATT